TCCGTTTTCTGGGTTTGGAAAAGCGCAGATTTTCAAGAACGGGAATCTTATGATATGTTGGGAATCTATTATGATAATCATCCACGCCTGAAACGTATTTTAATGCCCGAAAGTTGGATAGGATGGCCTTTACGTAAGGATTATATTGTTCCCAATTTTTATGAAATACAAGATGCTTATTGAAGGATAAGAAACGAATCTTCACTTCTACAACTTCCGATATCTAAGGACTATTCGTATGTTCTGCTCTAGATCAAACAGAGTAATTGATGTCCCATTGGTACTACGGGTGGATAAAAAAATAAACGACAAATTAAGAATTCATTGAGATTCAAAAAAGTTGTCTTTTAGATTAGCTAAGAACCGATAGAATGAACTAAAAAGTTCTGCATCAGGAACTTTGTACCGCGCATACATCAATCACTTACTTAGATGGGCCCCAGAAAGTCAGTCATATAATGTATGAGGAAATGAAGAAATAGAAAAAGATATGAGAGAGGATCAGATTCTATTTGTACTGGATCGGAGATGAATCTTATCTATTTTCATCCTTTAACTCCCCCAAACTAAACTCTAGTTTTTCTTTAGTTTTGGGCGTTTCAACTAACTAATTTAACCTTTTTGAATATGGATTATGTATGAAGTATTAATATTCATTTTATATGAGAGGAGACACAATATGTTATGAACAAATAACAAAAAAAAAGAAATATAATCAATTTATAAACAAACTATCTACCCATCTATCTATATCTATCTATAAAATAGATGGGGTAGATCGCATGATAACTAGATAAAAAACTTACGTATGTGTCATGATCTCGACATATGTATATCGATCCATATTGGTTAATTTATAGACATAGATACTCATCAAAAAATTAATCATGTGCCAGGAACCAGATTTGAACTGGTGACACGAGGATTTTCAGTCCTCTGCTCTACCAGCTGAGCTATCCCGACCATTCCCCTTTCTGGTGCATCATCTCCTCATTTTACTAGATAACTTGGGTTTATGTCAATTAAAAAAAGGATGAAAAGTATTACAAAGTCTTATCTAGGGACCGGAATTTCTTTAGTCTTCGCAAAGAGGGACTTTGTCTATAAGTTTTAGTACGAGTAATGCTATGGATTGTGAATTACTCAAATGAGTACTCCTTGTTCAAAGATATTCATTTGTACGTATATCATATATATAATATATAACATTAGATATGAGAAAACCATTTCCGTCCGGATCGATCCATTTAATTTGTAAAAGAAAAAAATGAGAATAATAACCACCTTCAAACCATTAATGAAAAAAAAGATAACTAGGTAGGGAGTGAAATAAGCTTTTGGGGATAGAGGGACTTGAACCCTCACGATTTTTAAAGTCGACGGATTTTCTTCTTAATTATAAATTTCATTGTTGTCAGTATTGACATGTAGAACGGGACTCTATCTTCATTCTCGTCCGATTAATTAGTTCTTCAAAAAATCTATCAGACTATGGAGTGAATTATTTGATGAATGAATATTTGATTCTTCTTTCAATTTGAAATCGATTCACAAAAATTCTTCCATTTTTTTTTTTCATATAAATTTTTTCATTTCATAAATATATAATATATATAAATTAGAAAAAAAAAGTAAGGATTCGGGTTGTTATTAATCATTTGATATAGTTCAGTACGTATATGCTTCACCCTTTTTTTTTTGATTGGAATTTTTATGGAAGAATTCTTATAACAACACAGCACAGTCAACCCCATTTGTTAGAACAGCTTCCTTTGAGTCTCTGCACCTATCCTTTTTTTCTTGCTTTCTGAACCCTTATTTTTTTCTTTTGAAAAAAGGAGTTGGCTCAGGATTGCCCATTTTTATTAATTCCAGGGTTTCTCTGAATTTGAAAATTTTCACTTAGTAGGTTTCCATACTAAGGCTCAAACCAATTAAGTCCGTAGCGTCTACCGATTTCGCCATATCCCCTTTTATTTTAAAATAAGGATCTCAGTGTGATGTCCTTCCCCCTTATTTATTTATGCCAGAACCATCGAATTTCTTAGATTTGATATGGATTACTATGCCCGAAGGGTGTTTCCTCCTATTTTATTTTTTGTTTTTGTCTATCTTCTTTCATCTCTATCGGAAGCCTATATTTGATTGGTCTAATCAGAAATTATTCTATCATTTCTGTAGCTGCAATTCAATATGGATGGGTATATACCATATATATCCTCCTCCCTTTTCATTTTCCAATGCAATTTGTAATACTCAAAGGGTCGATTCTTTGTTTTTCATCTTAGTCTCTGACTAAAAGCATAAGAATATCTTATTATGTTGATTAGGTTTTCTTAGGACAGACTTTTCTAACTAAAATGAAAATTCTATTTATTTTTATTATTTAATAATAAGAAAATTATTTAATATTATTAAATAATAATATTATGAAATTAATTTCAAATCGAAATTGAATTTAAATAGAATCTAATTGTTCTAGACGAAAAATAAAAAATATTCTATTTATATATAGAAATGAAAAAGATACTAAATTCAATATTTATATTTATTTCAAATTAATATAATATTATAAATATTATAAAAGAAAAAAATGAATAGTTAATAGCTAAGCCTAAACTAAGATATAGTTTATTGAATTCCTATTCATGTAGAATTTCTGCGAGCCCGCTTAGCTCAGAGGTTAGAGCATCGCATTTGTAATGCGATGGTCATCGGTTCGACTCCGATAGCCGGCTTTTTTTATTTATTTGTTCGATTTTTTTATTTTACATGATGGATAATTTTTTGAAATCAAAAAACAAAGAATAAAGGCGCCTTTTCCCTTCTTCAAAAAATTAAAAAGTTACCAACCTATTATGTTAATTATGTTATGTCGTAGAAATTTCCAACTATGAAAAAAAGGAAAAGAAAGAGTCTTTTTCCTAATTTGTTCTGCCGAGCTTTACCCCCCTTTATTTTTCTATTTTGATTTTACTTACATTTTTACTTACATATATATATTTTAATACAATATGTATATACAATATATATATATAATACAAAAATGGGTTCATATATGCTATTTATACAATTCATCTCATTATTTATTGTAATACAATACTTCAGGAAATTTCACTTCATTTAGTTTAGTTTTATTTAATTTAGGTTTATTTTGTAAAATGAAATATATATATAAAATAAATTATTAAATTTAAATTATTAAATTAATAAATAAGGAGTCTTTATGTCGCGTTACCGAGGGCCTCGTTTCAAAAAAATACGTCGTCTAGGGGCTTTGCCTGGACTAACTAATAAAAGGCCTAGAGCCGGAAATGATCTTAGAAACCAACCGCGTTCCGGGAAAAGATCTCAATATCGTATTCGTCTAGAAGAAAAACAAAAATTACGTTTTCATTATGGTATTACTGAACGACAATTACTTAAATACGTTCGTATCGCCAGAAAAGCCAAAGGGTCAACAGGTCAGGTTTTACTACAATTACTTGAAATGCGTTTGGATAACATCCTTTTTCGGTTGGGTATGTCTCCTACTATTCCCGGAGCCCGCCAATTAGTTAACCATAGACATATTTTAGTTAATGGTCGTATAATAGATATACCAAGTTATCGTTGCAAACCCCAAGATACTATTATGGCGAGGAATGAACCAAAATCCAAAGCTCTAATTCAAAATTATCTGGATTCATCCCCCCGTGAGGAATTGCCCAAACATTTGACTCTTGACCCATTCCCATATAAAGGATTAGTCAATCAAATAATAGATAGTAAGTGGGTCGGTTTGAAAATAAATGAATTGCTAGTGGTAGAATATTATTCGCGTCAGACTTAACCCTAAATAAAATACAAAAAGTTCGGACAATTTGGCCCCTTTCTTTCGCCAAACTAAATTCACTTAAGGTTTAATTCAAGTTAAAGTCAGGGGTTTGATCCAGATTTTCTCCCACTCATATATCCTACCCCGTCCTTTTTCCTATTCATGTATCATAGATCGTCAGAAAGATTTTCACTCCTTGTCCATTCTTTCCAGTATTTTACGTACCGCAGCAATTAGAAATAGAATATATCAAAAAAAAAAGGACCTAACTGTTAGGTTCTAATAATGGTATTTCTTGTTGTTTGATTGATTTGTTACAGTTAGGGATGTTGACGAATTAGGTGAAAAGTACGGAAAGAGAGGGATTCGAACCCTCGGTAAACAAAAGCCTACATAGCAGTTCCAATGCTACGCCTTGAACCACTCGGCCATCTCTCCTACACAATACAAGAATGATTATGACTCAGAAACCGAAGAAATAGCGATACATTACTATAATTTAATTAATAAAAAATTCTATTAATATTATATTCGATTTTTGTTTGGTTTGGATAGGTACGACCAAATAGACCGTATTAAATCAATGAATTGGAACGAATCAACTGATTGATCAGTTGATTTTTTTAGACCATGTATGATTAATGGATACTCTTCGACCATAGTTCTATTTCGATTTAGACTACAATTCCATAAAAATTAGAAAATATTACTTTCCAGTTTTAAAGTTCTCATCAACAAATCCCTTATTTCATCGATCTATTACAAATTCACGAGTCATCCCAGGGATATTTCTATTTGATTGTATAGTGTATACTTGCTATGGGCACAACAAAAATAAACGGTTATTCTATTTCCATCATCGAATGATTATTCGATTCTTTTTCCTTTCCTCTTTGGATCCCCTTCCTTTTTAGATCCTAATTCAATCAAAACTTTTTTTGACCTAATCGAAAAATTCCTTGATTCTTTCGCTTCGATGATTCGATGAAATCGGAATAGTGCCTATACTACTACATTTGATTTGTATGAATTCGAATGGTATTCAACTATTTCTTATTCTTATTGATTTTTTAAAAAGGAGCAATTTGAGTATTTGGAATAATTGGAATAAAAAATAATTAAGTATTTAAGTAATAGTAATTAAGTAAAATATTAAGTAGTATTCGTATCTTTATGTAAATTTCTTTTGTTTGGGAATGAAAATGAATCTGTTTTTATGTTACTTCGTACTGTACAAATCCTTTGTTTGTGGAATCTTTTTCCCACAAGGGGAAATTATAGAATGGATTCATACCTATGCCGAGATCGCGGATAAATGGAAATTTTATTGATAAGACCTTTTCAATTGTGGCCAATATTTTATTACGAATAATTCCGACCACTTCAGGAGAAAAAGAGGCATTTACTTATTATAGAGATGGTGTGATTTGATTCTTTTTTTTTTTTTTAGTTAAATTTACTGCTCTTAGTTTTCCGAGAAAGGCACACGATTCGGGATAGCAAAGAAAAAATATTATTATTCTATATTTATAGAAATAAACCTACGCTTGTTGAAGGTGAAGTTTAGAAATAAAACAATTCCTTCTGTCGTGTATCCCCGATTGATGCAGCCTCAGATACTATGCTTCAGTTATCGATTTTAGTATTGAGCGAAAGGTTACGCCTATGTGTTACGTATTACAGGTCAATCCTACTTCCTACTAATATAGTACCAATAGGCGGCATAGGGGAAGGAGCACTACATCTAGCAATCGACAACACGAAAGCTTTGTTAAAAATTACCTACCTACCCCCTTTTCTTATCTGGATTGGGATTAACAAAAATGGTTGGGACAACAAACATCCATCTCGTTCGTACATTGGATACCCATATAACCATCGAAGGCTGTTGAAGTGACTATTTCCTGGAAATTAGGAGGCGTTGAGAACAAAGGAATTGTTGGAGTTATCCTTTCTATTTAGTACCAAGACGTTTGATATTAGTAAAAGCTCTTGCGCAAGAAGGTTGGCTAGAGATTTTTTTTGTAAAAACACTAGCCCCGCTTAGTTCATAATGAGAATATTTCAACCCCTTTTTTATTTTTTATCTCATTATGCATATTAAGGGAGGAGCCGTATGAGATGAAAATTTCACGTACGGTTCTGGAACGGAGATTCAGATTCTTTGAATCGAATGACGACCGTAACGGATGTCGGCTCAATCCGAAGGAAATTATGCGGAAGCTTTACAGAATTATTATGAAGCTATGCGACTAGAAATCGATCCCTACGATCGAAGTTATATACTCTATAATATAGGCCTTATCCACACAAGTAATGGAGAACATACGAAAGCTTTAGAATATTATTTTAGGGCACTAGAACGAAACCCATTCTTACCGCAAGCTTTTAATAATATGGCGGTGATCTGTCATTACGTGCGACTATCTCCACTATAGAAAGAAAAAGGAATAAAAAATCCGCTAGTAAATACTAAAAAAAAATAGGCTCGCTACATACGCATCGTCCAAAACGACGATTTTTATGAGCTGTAGCAAAAAAAGAAACTTCATAGACGTAAAAATATGAAGAAATAAGATATGCCTATATACTTTTTTCTATGTCTATGGATAAAAAAATCTAATTGATAGAAAGGAAGCACCGTAAAGATTAATTAATGAGGTTTTTGGCCAATACATTAAGAAAAGAGCTGCTTACTTATGCCTATATATAAGATAGATAAAAGTTAGGAATTTACTTATGTAATAGAGTCGATCCACTAAGGTATTAAGCGGCGGTGTAGGATCAGATCCCAAAGATAGTAAGTCTTTTCTTTCTTACTTATGGAAAGCCTTTTTCAAAGATTCTATATAAGTTTCGATATGAAAATAAATTTCGATATGAAACCGAGATAGTTACCTTGCGGAAAATACGAACGATAGGAATAAATACCTATGCTTTCCGCAGGTGGGAGAAAAGATAAAACTGATTATTAATCAATATGAAAGTTTGAAACTCATGCGATTAACCTCTTTTGGTTACCCCGAATAGTGGGATAGATCTATAAGAAATCTCATTCAGTTTGAAAGGTAAAAAGGATACCAAAAGAATTGACTGCGGAGCCGTATGAGGTAGGAAACTCTCAAGTACGGTTCTAAGGAAAGGAATTGACCCACCTATTCCGACCGAGGAGAACAGGCCATTCGACAGGGAGATTCTGAAATTGCGGAGGCTTGGTTCGATCAAGCCGCTGAGTATTGGAAACAGGCTATAACGCTTACTCCTGGGAATTATATTGAAGCGCATAATTGGTTGAAGATCACGGGGCGTTTCGACTAAAAGACTAAAATTTTCTTATTATTTCTTATTTTTTTAGTTGTTAGAATTCATCTTGGTCCATTAGTAAAAGAAAATGGAATCATTCTTCTGGGAAGAACCGATCAAAGAATTTCATTATATCCCTTCTCAGATCATTCTAGTTTGTCTGGTATTTCGTAGGGATAAAGGATATACAGATACAGTAGAGAATAGATTTATTTCTTTTTTTCTATTAAATTAATAAATAAAAATTGAATTAAATATTAAAGCAAATTCTATTAAATAAAACAAATAAAAAAAAAATATTTTATTTGAATAATAATTGAAAATAAATATTTCTAAATCGAAAATAAAAAAAAAAGGTCCGTTGAGCGCCGCGCGTCTAT